CTTACTGAAAAAATGGAATTTGTAAAAAATTCATACCAATTCACAGAATAATTCGAATTTGGATGGAAAAGATTTTGGGATGGGGTTAACCATTTCGATAATATATCAGAATCCATTACTCCTTGATCAAAAGAAATTCCTATTGATCCAACGAACAAAGTAAATAGTACCAATACAAGCAGAGGAAATAGCATAGTATTGTCTGATTCGTGAGGATACATGGAAGTATATTTATTTCCAAAGTAAGTACTAAAGTATCGTATCTTATCATTATCAAAAATTGGATATGTACCTTTTGAAAAAAAGTGGACCTTACTATTCATTGTTGATAAAAGTAAATTTTTATTGACTGTTTTTGGTGCTTCTTTTCCCCATAGAGATATTGAATAGAACGAGTTACTTTTAGTGCTACTGTGATTTTGAAAATAAATGCGCAAATACCCATCAAAGGTAAGTAAATATACCCGAAACATATAAAATGCGGTTAATCCTATTGTGAAATAAGGTATTATTGCAAAAATTGGTGAATATAACCAACTATCATTAAGAATTTCATCTTTGGACCAAAAACAAGCAAGAGGTGGAATACCACAAAGAGAAAGTGTACCTAATAAAAAAGTAGTTCTTGTAATTGGAACATATCTTGTTAAACCACCCATAAGAACCATATTCTGACTTTTTTCTGGTGAATATCCAACAATAGGTTCCATTGAATGAATAATAGATCCAGATCCCAAAAACAATAAAGCTTTAGAATAGGCATGAGTGATCAAATGGAATAAAGCCGCTCGATAAGAACCTATACCTAGAGCTAACATAATATAACCTAATTGAGACATTGTAGAATAAGCTAAACTTCTTTTAATGTCTCTTTGAGCAAGAGAAAAAGTAGCTCCTAATAGTACTGTTATTATACCTATTAAAGAAATGAAATTCATTATATAAGGTATGTCTATGAAAAGAGGAATAAGCCGAGCTACAAGAAAAATTCCTGCTGCTACCATAGTAGCAGCGTGTATAAGGGCCGAGATAGGAGTAGGTCCTTCCATGGCATCAGGTAACCATACGTGGAGGGGGAATTGCGCAGATTTAGCAACTGCACCGACAAATAATAAAGAGGCGCACAAAGTAGCAAATAAGGAGCTGACCCCATTATTATGGATCAAGTTATTAGCTATTTCGAACAAATCCCGAAATTCCAAACTACCTGTTATCCAATAAAGACCTAAGATTCCTAATAATAAACCAAAATCTCCTACACGATTAGTTACAAAAGCTTTTTGACAAGCACTTGCGGCAATCGGTCGTGTGAACCAAAACCCTATTAATAAATAGGAACACATTCCCACTAGTTCCCAAAAAATATGAATTTGTATCAAATTAGAACTAGTAACTAATCCCAACATGGAAGTATTGGAAAAACTCATATAAGCAAAAAATCTCAAATATCCTTGGTCGTGAGACATATAATTGTCACTATAAATAAGAATCATGACTCCAACAGTAGTAATTAGTATTGACATAATAGAAGTAAGTGGATCGATCAAATATCCAAACTCTAAGGAAAAATCAATATCTATGGTCCAAGACCATAGATATTGATAAATAAAACTTCCATTTATTTGTTGAATAGACAGATTGGCCGAAAATCCCATAGCTACACTTAACAGAAAAATACTAGGAAAAGCCCATATACGACGAATATTTTTTGTTGCTGTCGGAATAAGTATAAGTCCAAATCCTATTGACATAGTAACTGTAAGTGGAAGAAAAGGTATTATCCATGCATATTGATATGTATGTTCCATAAGAAAACAAACAAATTGAGATTTTTTTTTATATTTTATAATTAATAATTGTTTCCGATTCACCAATTCTTATCTCTTTCGAAAAGAATAAACAATAATAATGAAAAAAAATGTAATATTAATATATATATTAATATATATATATTATTTGTTATTTTATGTTAAGTGTTAAATTATGTTAAATGTTGAAAGTTAAAAAAAAAACTATTATTCACAGAATAAAGTATAGATAATGATTAAAAAAAAGGATCTATTCCGAACAATACATGTCTTTCACATACAACGATAAATAAAAATGAGTAACCCTTTTTTGAATGGCAGTTCCAAAAAAATGTATTTCTATGTCAAAAAAACATATTCGTAGGAATATTTGGAAGAAAAAAGGATATTTAACTGCAGTAAAAGCTTTTTCTTTAGCAAAATCGGTTTCTACCGGACATTCAAAAAGTTTTTTTGTGCGACAAACAAATAATAAAGTCTTGAGATAATCGGAATTGACATAGTCCGAAGAACTGAAAATTTTTTAAGATGAACGATTCACATTAATTAATGTATTGAACTACTCAATATTAGTTATAACTAGCTGCGGTATGTAGAATAAGAGTTTTCTGTATATTGGGTTCTTATTCTTATTAAGAATAGTATTTTTTCCCTATCCATTAACTATTCACAATAGAAAATCTTAATCCTATTTTTCTATTGTGAATAGTACAATTGCCATAGAAATTTAAACTCTTTTTTTTTAATGGATTTAGTGATGAAATTGTAATACATATGAGATCTTAGTTATTTGATTTTTTTTATTGAAAAAAAAAATCGAAAGAAAAAGGACAATTCTTAATTCTATACCTCGACTGAGAGCAAAACTATCGAAATTTCAACTGTATCGGGGGAACTTAGTTTATAGTACGTGAAAGTTGATTGTTAAAACTGAACCTAGGACGATACTAACTAAGGATTATTTTATTGAATGAAGATTCAAATATGAATTTAAACGAGTCTTTTTTCATCGATTCTAATGTTTCCTAGACTATATTGAATCCTTGATTCTTGACGATTCAACATGAATTGGATATTATTATTTCAAGTAAGCCGCCATGGTGAAATCGGTAGACACGCTGCTCTTAGGAAGCAGTGCTAGAGCATCTCGGTTCGAGTCCGAGTGGCGGCATCCTCTAAAAGAGACACAATGTATCCTATAATGTATTGTATTCAATTTCCGATTTCAATTCTGTAATGGGACACTTTTTTTATGATATTTGTGACTTTAGAACATATATTAACTCATATCTCTTTTTCGATCATTTCAATTGTGATTACGATTCATTTCATGAACTTATTAGTCTACGAAATCGTAGGATTACGTGATTCATCGGAAAAAGGGATGATAGCCACCTTTTTCTCTATAACAGGATTATTAATTTCTCGTTGGATTTCTTCGGGACATTTTCCGTTAAGTAATTTATACGAGTCATTAATCTTCCTTTCATGTAGTTTATTTATTATTCATATAATTTCCAAGAAATTGAACCATAAAAATGATTTAAGCATAATAACTACCCCAAGTACTATTTTTACTCAAGGCTTCGCTACGTCGAGTCTTTCAACTGAAATGCATCAATCCGCAATATTAGTACCTGCTCTACAATCTCAGTGGTTAATGATGCACGTAAGTATGATGTTATTGAGCTATGCAGCTCTTTTATGCGGATCGTTATTATCAATTGCTCTTCTAATCATTACATTTCGAAACAACATAAATTTTTTTTGTAAAAGCAATAATTTCTTAATTAGACCATTTTTCTTTGGTGAGATTAAATACTTGAATGAAAAAAGAAGAAGGGTTTTTAAAAACCCTTCTTTTCTTTCATTTCGAAATTATTACAAATATCAATTGACTCAGCGTTTGGATTATTGGAGTTATCGTATGATTAGTTTAGGGTTTACCTTTTTAACCATAGGCATTCTATGTGGAGCAGTATGGGCCAATGAAGCATGGGGATCTTATTGGAGTTGGGATCCGAAGGAAACTTGGGCATTTATTACTTGGACCATATTCGCGATTTATTTACATACTAGAACAAATCAAAGTTTACAAGGTACGAATTCGGCACTTATAGCTTCTATAGGATTTTTTATAATTTGGATATGCTATTTTGGGGTCAATCTATTAGGAATAGGTTTACATAGTTATGGTTCATTCACATTAACATCTAATTGAATAAGCTACATGAAAAATACATAAGAATATTGTCCCATATATAACGAAAGTTTGCTTGTTCGAGTTTTTGTTTTGACAGGTTGTCAAAACAAAAACTCGAAATGCATCTCATTACAATTCTAATTCACTTTATTTTTTTGCATTGTACAGCGAACGATTTTAAAATTTTTTTAAAATTAAAGAATTATAAGACTTTTTGTCTCATTAATGAAACACTATCTATAAAAGTAATTAGATAGGATAGCTTGTACCCTGTCAACTGATAACGAGAGAACGAAATCGGGATAAATACCAATCCCTATTATGGGTAGAAAGATACAAATTGAAACAAATAGTTCTCGTGGTCCAGAATCCAAAAAATTAGAGTGTGGAACATTGAATAGTTTGTATCCATAGAACATCTGACGTGACATAGATAATAAATAAATAGGAGTTAATATCACTCCAATTGCCATTACAAAAGTAATTAGTATTTTTGGCATTAAAAGATATTTTGGACTAGTAATTATTCCAAAAAATACTACTGATTCCGCAACAAAACCACTCATTCCTGGCAATGCAAGAGAAGCCATCGAGAAACTACTGAACATGGTAAATATTTTTGGCATTGGGATGGATATCCCTCCCATTTCGTCGAGATAAATAAGACGTATTCTATCACAACTCGTTCCCGCCAAGAAAAAAAGTGCAGCACCAATAAATCCATGAGAGAGTATTTGTAAAATGGCTCCATTGAGTCCCATGTCGGTTATAGAACCAATTCCTATAATTGTAAAACCCATGTGAGATACAGAGGAATAGGCTATTCTCTTTTTAAAATTGCGTTGACCGAGAGAAATTAAAGCTGCATAGATTATTTGCATCGTTCCAACTATTACCAACCAGGGAGAAAATATAGAATGAGCGTGGGGTAATAATTCCATATTGATCCGAATCAATCCATATGCTCCCATTTTTAATAAGATTCCAGCTAGAAGCATACATGTACTGTAATGTGCTTCTCCATGGGTATTTGGTAACCATGTATGCAGGGGTATAATCGGCGATTTGACAGCATAAGCAATAAAGAAACCAAAATATAATATTATTTCCAATGCCACAGGATATGATTGATTAGCTAATCTTTCAAAATCTAATGTTGGTTCATTGGAACCATATAAACCCATACCTAGAACTCCTATTAAGAGAAAAATAGAACCCCCTGCTGTGTACAAAATAAACTTTGTAGCCGAGTAGAGACGTTTTTTTCCTCCCCACATGGATAAAAGTAAGTAAACAGGAATTAATTCTAACTCCCACATGATGAAAAAAAGTAAAAGGTCTCGAGAAGAAAATGATCCTATTTGACCGCTGTACATTGCTAACATCAGGAAATAGAACAATCGCGAATCTCGCGTAACTGGCCAAGCTGCTAAAGTAGCTAAAGTAGTGATAAATCCTGTCAGTAAAATGGGTCCTATGGAAAGTCCATCGATTCCCAGTCTCCAGTGAAAATCAAAAATATCTATCCATTTATAATCTTCTTCCAATTGGATTAATGGATCGTCCAATTGGAAATGATAACAGAATGCATAGGTTGTTAGAAGGAGTTCTAATAAGCATATACAAATAGTATACCATCTAAACATTTTATTTCCTCTATGAGGAAAAAAGAAAATTGAAGAACCCGCGAATATCGGCAAAACTACAAGTATTGTTAACCAAGGAAAATAACTCGTGATAAAGACAAGATATGTTTTGACCAGAAAAACCCGTGCTCGAAATAATAAATTTTATCGAGTACGGGTTTTTGTCGGTAAAGAGGAATCAAATGATTCAAGTGGAGTTTTTTGTAACGTATCAATAAGATAGACCCATGCTGCGAGTTGTTTCATCACATAAATAAACACGGACACTCAAAAAATCTGTTGGGCAGGCGGATTCACATCTCTTACAACCTACACAGTCTTCGGTTCTTGGTGCGGAAGCAATTTGCTTAGCTTTACATCCGTCCCAAGGTATCATTTCCAATACATCTGTGGGGCAGGCTCGTACACATTGAGTACACCCTATACATGTATCATAAATTTTTACTGAATGTGACATTGGATCTATAAATTCCAGTTTTGAGCATAAAAAATTTTCGATCTGGTAAAATTAGTAGTAAATGAATCATACATTTATATTGTAGACACCAGACGAAGCGGTGGTTTATCAAAATTTTAAGAATCAATATATTTCTAAACCTGTTCATGAGAAAAGTCCAAGAGACTTTGATTTCTCTTTCAACAACCATGATCATGCGAGTTGCACATGTGAATTCAAATTGACCAACAAATTGGTCAATATTTCAATATTAATTCAAAGTATTTATTCAATATGAAAATATTTATTATTCAATAGTAAATTAATTCAATACTAAAAATATATATATATTTTATATATTTATAATAATATAATAATCAAAATCAAAATAATGATAAATCAAAATAATAATAAAATAAAATAAAAATAATAAAATAATAATAATAATAAAATAATAATAATAAATAAGTATATTAATTATTATTTTATTATTATATAATTATATGATAATTATAATAAAATAATTAATAATAACATATTAATTCTAATAAAAACGTATTAATTCTAATAAAATTAGATTAGAATAAATTTATATTATATTAAAATTATAATATAATATCTAATAGATTAATATTCTATGTGATATTATGTATCTTATGATCATAACTAATTATTCAACAAATTCGATTGATTGATACGAGTTGATTTTCTGTTACGATGGATTGATGAAACAATAGCTAGCCCAATAGCTGCTTCAGCAGCCGCAACAGCTATAACAAAGATTGAGAAAATGTCGCCTTTTAATTGGCGACTATCAAATATATCAGAAAATGTTACGAGATTGATATTAACCGAATTGAGTATAAGCTCAAGACACATAAGTGCTCTAACCATCTTTCGACTTGTGATCAATCCATAGATACCGATAGAGAATAAATAGACACTCAAAAAAAGTACATGCTCGAACATCATTGACTAACTCCTTATCAATCTCGATTCATTTTAATATGAACAACAATTCAACCGATTCGATTGATTAGAATAGAACGATTACAGAATAAAAGAAGGTATTGGCAATAGATAGGTTTAATTAAAAACCTTATAAAAACCTTAAACCTTTCCATTTATTTTATTTATTTAGAATTTCTAAATCTTAGAATTGAAATCTTAGAATTTCATTCTAAGTATTTGTTATTGACGAGCCATAGTAATTGCACCTATCAAGGAAACTAAAAGAATTATGGAAATGAGTTCAAACGGAAGATAAAAATCTGTTGATAAATGAATACCAATTTGTTGAATGTTACTTATTAGGTCCTGTTCCATAATCTGGCTTGATCTTGTAGTCCAAAAAATTCCGTACCATGACGTATCTGGGATAATAGTAATTAGTGAAAAAAGAATACTTGTACAAACCAGTGAAGTGACCCCATCTCCAATGGTCCAAAAATAGGAATCATTGGAATATTCTGAACCATTCATGAACATTACAGCAAATATGATTAAGACATTTATAGCTCCAACATAAATAAGGAGCTGTGCGGCAGCTACAAAATAGGAATTCGATAGAATATAGAATAAGGATATACAAACAAGAACCAATCCCAACGAAAAGGCAGAAAAAATGGGATTGGTAAGTAATACTACTCCCAGACCTCCTAATACAAGAACTGATCCAAAAAATACTACAAGAATATCATGTATTGGTCCGGGTAAATCCATTATTAAAATAATAAATTAATAAATAAGTCGAAATATTTCATGACCTTACTGAATGGTCCAGGAAAGGAAAAGGGGTTGCCCCATTTTTTTCTTGTCTTGTATATGATACATTCCTAATTGAATTAAAACTTTTTTTTTATATGGATTAATGTAGATATAGATAAAATTATCGAGAAAAGAGTAATGGGGATTGTATATTTCGAAATCATCACGAAAAATATATTCTCAGTTTAAATCAAAGAATAATTCTCAACAATCAATAATTATTAGTTATTATTTGTAGTTACTGACCAAACAAAATAAAAAAGCTTGGGTCTTTTATATCAAAACAAAATTTTAGTAATTGGTAATCGTTCTTGAATCAAAGGGTTTATCTTTGTCTATTTTGATTTGAGTCGAATTCATAACTGTTTGAATTGTATAATCTCCAATTATTGACATTGGTAACCGACCCAAAGCAATTTGATTATAATTCAATTCGTGACGATCAGAAGTGGAAAGTTCATATTCTTCAGTCATTGATAAACAGTTTGTTGGACAATACTCGACACAATTACCACAAAATATACAGACCCCAAAATCAATACTATAATTAAGCAATTGTTTTTTTTTAATATCTCTTTCAAATCTCCAATCTACAACGGGTAGATCTATCGGGCATACACGAACACATACTTCACAAGCAATACATTTATCAAATTCAAAGTGGATTCGACCACGGAAACGCTCTGATGTGATCGATTTTTCATAAGGATATTGAATAGTTATAGGTAAACGATTTGTGTGGGATAAGGTAATTACGAAACTTTGACCAATATACCTTGCAGCTCGTATTGTTTGTTGACTATAATTCATGAACCCAGTCACCATAGAGAACATATTGTAAATATCCAGGAATAAATTGATGTTTCTTTCTCTTGTTTGAAAGAGGTTATGAATCTGGAATATCGTTATCGTATTTTCTTATTTATAGTGAAACAAGTTGGGAAGAAGTTGTCAATAATAGATTACCTAAAGAAATAGGTAAAAGAAATTTCCATCCAAGATTTAATAGCTGGTCCATTCTTATCCTAGGCAAAGTCCACCTTGTTGTGATAGGAATGAACAGAAACAAATAAGCTTTAGCTAATGTAATAAAGATACCAATTGTAATTCCAAAAACTCCGGCCATTTTATTTATTCCGAAAAGTTCAGGAATAGATATGTACGGAATAGAAAAATTCCACCCACCTAAGTAAAGAACTGTTACAAATAATGAAGAAAGTAATAGATTTAGGTAAGAAGCAATATAAAATAAACCGAATTTTATACCTGAATATTCGGTTTGATAACCTGCTACTAATTCCTCCTCTGCTTCCGGTAAATCAAATGGCAATCTCTCACATTCGGCTAGAGAAGAAATTAGAAAAACAATAAACCCTATAGGTTGACGCCACAGATTCCACCCCCAAAAACCATATTTTGACTGTGCTTCAACTATATCAACTGTACTTGAACTATTAGATAATCATAGTCGATAATAACATCACTGTTCCCATCGCTATTACAAAACCGTACATGAAACTTCAGCTTCATACGGCTCCTCTATGGCCACAAATAAATGTAAGGACTGGTTCGGTATTTTCAGCCTCTTTGGAGGATAGATCGAATAAAGATACATCGGAGAGTCCCAGTCCCAAATTAGACCAATGGAATTCTGTCCGCTAGAATAAGAAAAAAAGTGCTTCCGAATTGATCTCATCCTTATAATGATAATTTTTCTTTGTTCGGTAATAACTTAATCTTTCAATAAAATATTCGTTATCAATATATATATGCATTAGTTCATGAATAATGATAAGAATTCCGTATGTATGAATACGGATATAGGAAAGAAAGAATAAATAAAGATCTTTTTTTATTTTATAAAAATTTTTATTCATTCATTCGATTATTGCATCCCATTTCTTTTGTTCCTGTTCTTCTGTCTCAGAAGAAGGTATTTAGAAAAAAATAAAGGATTAATTCGTTCTTGATAGTTATTTCTTTAATCGGTGAATAGGAGCATACTCGAGATCGGAATCGTAGGGAGATACTTCTTGATCATTTCTACCAACTTAAAGCCCTTATTATGATTCGTTTTATGCAGAAATATCTCTTTTTTTGATACCTTACATTATCCCCATTACTAATCCTTTGTGTACCTTGGTGTTCCTAACTGTCCACCGATTTTTGATTGATCCCCGGTATGTTAATACATACAAGGCAGTAGTGGAAACTCCATACAGTTGATCTTTTGCACCCGCTTCAAGATATGATGACTAATCAAAGAATCTCAATCTTGGGGTAAACAGTTTACACTGCTTATGTTTACTTTAATTTCATTCTTGTACATAGGGAATGAGATTTTCTCTTCTTACTGCAAATTTATAAGCTGTTTTGTTTCACTCATATAACTATCTGGTTTAACTCATCGATGAATAAAAAAATATCTATTCAATACATTCAACCTCTTTTCTTTATTTATTTCTAGGAAAGAGGTAAAAGTTCATGTTCCAACGAATCACACGTAGAGATATTGATAACACACATAGAGTTAATGGTATTTCATAACTAATAGATTGAGCAGCAGCTCGTAAACCACCTGAAAAAGAATATTTATTATTCGATCCATATCCTGACATAAGAAGCCCAATAGGGGCGATACTTGAAATGGTGATCCATAAAAAAACACCTATACTGAGATCACCTAAAACAAGGCGGTATCCAAAAGGAATTACTAAATAACTTAGTAGAATTGATATGACCGCTATAGACGGTCCGACACTAAACAAACGAATATCTCCTCTAGATGGGAGTAGGTCCTCCTTAAAAAGTAATTTAGTCCCATCTGCTAGAGCTTGAAGAATTCCCAACGGACCAGCATATTCAGGCCCAATACGTTGTTGTATCGTTGCAGATATTTCTCTTTCTAACCACACAATTACTAGTACCCCTATTATGATTCCAAATATAAGGGTAAAAATGGATACAAACATCCATATGAATCCATAGATTTCTTTTATGGATTCCGATGTAGAAAAAGAATTGATAGCTTGTACTTCTGTCGTATCAATTATCATTTCAACGATCAACTTCTCCCATAATGATATCTATACTACCTAGTATCGTCATGATATCAGCCAATTTCATTCTTTTAACTAGCTGAGGAAGAATTTGCAAATTGATGAAACCGGGTGGACGAATTTTCCATCTCCAGGGGAAAATGCTATTATCCCCTATCAAATAAATTCCTAATTCTCCTTTTGGGGCTTCTACTCTGACATAAAGTTCTTGTTTCGACAATTCAAAATTGGGTGAAGGTTTTTTACTAATAAATCTATATTCAAAATCATTCCATTCGGAATTTTTTGCTCTATCAAAGCGTCGGACTTCTAAATTCTCATAGGGACCTCCAGGAATTCCTTCTAGAGCCTGTTGAATAATTTTTACAGATTCCCCCATTTCACCTATTCGTACTAAATAACGAGCTAATGAATCTCCTTCTTTTTGCCATTGGACTTCCCAATCGAATTCATTGTAACACTCATAATGATCAACCTTACGAAGATCCCATTGGATTCCAGAAGCTCGTAACATTGGTCCTGATAAACCCCAATTTATTGCTTCCTCTCCACCAATAATGCCCACTCTTTCAACTCGTTCCAAAAAAATGGGATTCCGTGTAATAAGTTTTTGATATTCAACAACTCCTGTTAAAGAATAATCGCAGAAATCCAAACATTTATCTATCCAGCCATGAGGTAGATCAGCAGCTACTCCTCCGATGCGGAAATAATTATGCATCATTCGCATACCTGTGGCGGCTTCGAATAGGTCATATAACAATTCTCTCTCTCTGAAAATATAGAAAAAAGGAGTCTGTGCACCGATATCTGCCATAAAAGGTCCAAGCCATAACAAATGAGAAGCTATACGGCTCAGCTCCAGCATAATTACTCTGATATAACTGGCTCTCTGAGGTACTTGAACATTTTCCAATTGTTCTGGTGCATTTACCGTTATTGCCTCTGTGAACATAGTAGCTAAATAATCCCAACGTGTTACATAAGGAAGATATTGTATAATTGTTCGGTTTTCTGCTATTTTTTCCATTCCTCTGTGTAAATATCCCAATATGGGTTCGCAATCAATAACATCTTCACCATCGAGAGTAACGATCAGTCGAAGAACACCATGCATTGATGGGTGGTGAGGGCCCATATTGACTATCATGAGATCTTTTCTTGTAGCCGGTATAGTCATATTTTTTCTTCCTTAATTCATTATTCCACGAATTCCTCAAAACGAGGTTCATCAAAATGAAAAATCTAATAAAATAACTATTAAAAAAAAATTCAAACGATTAAATTAACGAGTTTTGGGTTCCCGAATATCCAACTGATCCATTAATTTCTTATAACGGACTCTATTTTTCTTTGACAAATAAGCCAGGAGCCGTTGACGTTTTCCCAGAATTATTCGTAGACCTCTTTGGGATAAAAAATCTCTTTTGTGCAATTCCAAATGGGAAGTAAGTCTACGTATCTTACTGGTGAAACTTAATACTTGAAATTCAACAGAACCCTTGTTTTCTTCTTTTTCTTCTTGTGAAATAACCGAGATGAATGAATTTTTGATCATAAAAAAATTTTTCTATCTTTTTTTCTTTCCCATGGATTTATTTTACTTTACCGAATCGATCAGGAAAAATAAAAATAATAATCTTTATGCCAGTTATTTTAATCTAGTACACACAAAAATTTGGATTTTTTCCTATTTTTTTCTATTCTATCCAAATCAAATTGAAAATTTGATTTGGATAGAATAGAAAAGAAAGAGAAAATACATTTCTACATTCATGGAAGAGAATGATTTCTTTGTACCTAAAAGGATTCTGCCGATTTCGTCCTAGATCCAATTGAGTTGATACGCCATTAAATCCGTGTCATGTACCAGAATGTAATACAGCGTATATGTATATCTTTCGGCTTTCATCTACCGAAAAATATCACAGATATATAGGAAATATACAATTAACAAATTCTGAATCGTGGATACATATATATCCTCGACATACTGAAACGACTGCCATTATTGGTATTAAACCAATAGCGATTCATACAAGCTAAATCTTCTAATCGGTAATTGGGCCAAAGAAACAATTTGCATTTAATGAATTTATTTGTATCTGTATTAGTATTAAAATGCTTGTCCTCATTCAAAAATTTTCCAGAGTTTCTTATGTTGCTTTTTTCATTGCAAAATACTAGATTTCTATCCACAAAATTCCAATTACGAGAATTAAAACAAATTAGAATTCTCAATTCTCTACGACGTCTAGGAGATAGAATATTTTCAGGAACAAAGAAATCATAATTACTTTTGTCTCCATTCACAAGCATATTGCCGTGTCTTGCAACGGATTTATCAAAATTATTCTTATCAACATATCTTTTTTTTATACATTTTCTGTTAGTTTGGTGCTTAATTTTATCGATCAATGAAATACCTAGGGTTTGATATATAATAAATTTTCCATCCCTTTTTATAGATAAACGAATCGGTTCGACAATCAATATTCCTTTTTTTATCAATCCTGTAAGAGTTGGATCTTTATGAATTAGCATTCCATCCATATTTATCTCTCCTCTTTGAATCGAGGATATAGCAATTTTACTTGGATTTATCGGTCTAAGTAGGTGACAATATACCTTGATATTATCGATCATTCCTTGATTCAAGGAGTCATCCCATCTTAATTGAAAAAGGAAATATTTTTTCAGGAAGAAATTGAATTCTGTTTCCTTCTTTTTCTTGGATTGTTTTTCCTTTTTACCTTTTTTAATGTCTGATCTCGCGTAATTGTCTTCAACATTTTTTTTTTTGTTTTGTTTTCGTAGATCTGATCCAAGATTTTCTTGTCCCTGTTGTTCGTTTTTTTCTTGGTTAGAATTTTCTAATTTAAGATATTCTTTTTGATTAGGTGATATCTGAAGATTTTTTTTTTGATTTTGATTTATGTTGATGCTTTTATTTTGACTAATATTTTCATAGAAATCAAAATCAAAAAGAAGAAATTTGATTGGTATGATCCATGGTTTAATCCTATATGCATCAAAGAGTGGCACAAATTCTGGGAGGAACCAGGGTTCTAGATTTGATATGGTACGATAAACCTTTTCTTGATTCATTCCCATCCAATCAAAAAAAACACTTTTTTGATTGGATGGTTTAATTCCTTGATGAATTGTCTTAGAAAAAATATCTTTTCTAAGACAAATATGGAGAATTCTACAATCAAAATATTTTCTATCCAGATTTTTATGTGTAGCAATAATATATTCCTTTTCTAGATAATTACTAATAGGTATACTTACCAATACATAAAATGATTCGGGTTTCAGTGTATTGAAATTGTATGGAATTTCTTGGTCTCCTTTTACTTGTAATGTTGATTCATAAATATATGAGTCCTTCCTATTCCCATAATTCATATATTTATGTGATAAAAGATAATATCTGTAGTGTTTTTTAAATTTTTCTTTTTGACTCGTCAATGAATCCACTGCCATCGCATAGTAATTTTGCTTCATGTAATGAATTAATTGGTCTTTTTCTTTTTTATGTGAATCAAATTTAATTGAGTTTTTATTTTGAATCATAGAACGTTGGTTGATTCTATTTCGCCATTTTTGAGGTACTAATCGAGACCATTTTGTCTGAGATAAATTGTATTGATAATGGCCCTTTAACCAGTTTTTCCATTCATTTTTTCCAGACTTATAAATTTTCTTTTGCTTTGATTTGGAATCAAATATTCCTCGTGTCATACAATAATCCTTGATTTTATCCTTAATAAAAGAATGGGTCCTGGTATATTGAAGTACAGATCTCAAGTGATACTTGTTAAGTAATTGGGTTTGTGATAATTTGTAAAATACATATGCTTGGGACAAGGAGGATAAATCATAATTATAATAATAATAAATATTTGAATTATTATTGCTGATATTAGTATTAGAAAACGATTTTTTTATAGTCGAAATAAAGTTCATTGTATTTTGATCTGTTTCATCAATTCCTTCTCGATTTGTTTCATCGTTGTAAATCGATTTTGTGATAATTTTTTTTATTGATTCAAGGAAAAGTTGTGCATTGATCCTAAAAATAGTAATCATACGTAGAAAGATATCTATGTATATTTTTTCAATGAATGATTTCATAAAATCATTTAATTTACGTATAAATCGGATCTTTTTTCTTTTAAATATCTGCAAAATATGTTTCTGTGATTCCGATTTTTTATCATCACAAGTTAGAACTATTTTTTTCTTGTCTTTTGTAATTCGTTCTAGTTCTATTTGATTCCTGATTGTGACTGTCCTATCAGCAAGATCCTTTATTTTTTTTTCTATGAGTGAGTAATTTGCCCAATTCATGGATCGAATTCGAATGGTTGATTCGCGAATAATCTTATTATTTATTTTAGAATCTCTTACATTTTCATTCGGTTTATATACTTTTACCTTCCTCAATTCAAATAAGAAAATGGGGTTTACTTTTTCAAGTTCCTTCATTTTTTGTTTTATAACTAGAACCATTTTGATAACCCATCTTTTTTTTTCTTTAAAAACTTTTAGAACTTTTACTTTTCTAATTTTTTTTTTGAGTTCTTTATAAATAGGTTTCAAAAAAGAAGGCCGTTTTCGGGGAGAACCAAAAGGAACTTCTGCTTCCATTCCCCAAATTGTTAAAAAACAAAAATCTTCTTTTTTTCCTTTTTTTTTTTTCATTGGATCTCTATGATGAGATCGTATTTTAGATCTTCGCCAAGGTTTAAGAAAGAAAGGAAATAGAATCTTTATCTGAATACCGTCTGTTAACCAATTTTTGGGAAATTCTGTTTCCGATAATTGAACACCATTATAGGTGCATTTAACATGTGTTTCTCTATTCCATTCCTTCAAATCCTCATACCACTCGGACGATTGGAATAATAAAATACGGACAATATTTTTAGCTATTATCAATGAAGGCAATACAATGTATTTTCTAAGAAAAGAATGGGTTACTAACATTGAACTTCTTATTACTTGAGCAAATATAACGTTATCCCAAGTTTCTGAAATTGCTATCCGTTCATTTTCCTCTTTTTTTTTCTCCTCATTTTTTTTTTTCTTTTCTTTTGTCTCTTCCTCCTCAAAATTGGAAATTTTCAATTCCGGTTCTCTCTCGACCGAATTCCTAAAAATGAGATTCATCATTTCAGAGATATCAAAAGAAGAAAAAAAAAATGTTTTGTCTATTCGATCCAAAAAAAGGGGGGAATGCGCATTTGCTTGAAACATTTGCCAAATAACTGTTTTACGTCTTTGAGTACGCATGGATCCTTTTATTATATTCCTACGAAAATCCGATTGTTGCGAGTAGCGTATCAAAGCCACCTCTTCTGTTTGATCACTATCAATATTATTATCCTTATTAGTAATAGAATTGGTATTATTCTCATTTTCAGTATAAATTATCACACGTTTGGCTTTTCTTGAACGAATTTCATTATGTTCTGTCGATTTTCCCTCATTTTCTTCCTCCTGTTCTTCCAAAACATTGGTCAATTTATATGACCATCGAGAAACCTTTTTACTGATTTCTTCTATTCCAATAGATTCATTTCTAGTTGTTTGATCATTTGGATCAATTGTAATTATATCGAATACAAATTTCAAAGATTTTGCTTGACTTTCTGAATCAATTTTTCTTTGTTCTGCCAATAAAGAACTGTTTTTCAAACAAAAATTGGGTGTGAATTCAAAAGAAAGTGAAGTTAAGGAATTACCAATATAATTCAAAAATGATTTACCACCACCAAGTGAATTCTTTTGATGTTCAAATTCTCGGAAATTATTAGGAAGTAGCCCATGGATCTTATTTATCCAAAGACTTTTTATGGAAGATTCCATATAAGGGATAAAATCGTTCATGATTGTACGTAAATCAAAATTTTTTATTGCTCCACGGCATGGTCCGCTCAATAAAGGATCATATGTTTTGGTCAAGCATTCTTGTTCATTCTCATGATTGCAAAATCTAGTCCTTTTTTCTAGCATATCTAGAGAAAGAAATCCCTTTTCTTTTTTTTCTTTTTCTAGAGCTTTTATTCGACTTATTAATTCATTGCTCAAGTTGTATTTTTTTTGTTCATTGGTATAAACCCAATAATTATACAGGTCTCCATGGGATAATTTTTTTGTCGTGTACAAAGACCGTTCTATCATTTCCGAAAAAGTCGATAAACTAGGTGGATATGTAAAAGATATTTTTTGTTTCCCATTACTTGGACATGTATAAAAAAAATATTGTGACATTTCATTTCGTACAGCATTTTCAAACCGATCATTTTTTATATATCGCAATGGACAATTCCATCGTTTATAATCGAAAAGAAAAGTCACAAGAGGTTTTTCAAACCAGAAATAAGTCTTTTCATTTTTCTCTTCTTTAAGTCTTCCCAATTCCCAATTATCTTGATAGGTATCAAGATAAGAATCTTCGTAAACTGGGCTATCTTTATAGTATGTCTCTTTAAAGTGAAAGTGGAATTCCCCCTTTGTTTTTTCCTTTCCATTCACTCGGATCTCTTCCGTTTCATCTATTTTTTCCGGAT